AAGAAAAATCATTAGTGATGATCCAAGACCATACATATTGATAGATAGAACTGCTATTTATTTGCTGAATAGACAGATCAATCGAAAAAATCATGACTATACTTAACAATAAAATACTATGAAAGGACCACATACGACGAAGATTTTTTGTTGCCGTGGGAAAAAGAAGAAGTCCCACCCCTATTAACATAGGAACTGGAAGTGGAACGAAGGGTATTATCCACGCATATTGATATGTCTGTTCCATAAAAAATAAAAGGTTTTTTATTCTTAATTAAGTGTTTCCGATTCACCGGATCTTATCTCTTTTGAAAGGAGTCAATAAAAAAATCAAGATATGTACTAACTTAAATAGAATTTTCTAATTTTATATTATTACTTATTGTTTATTGTGAGTCTTTCTTAAATACTTCAACTATTCAAATCAAGAAGTTACAATTGGTCAAATGATATAACTAAAGTACTCGTAAAACGTGAATACTTAGTTAGTCACTAATATATTTATGAAGATACCGAAAATGAAAAATTCAATGATTATTAAAAAATTTCTAGTCATAGAGCAAGTATAAAGAATTACACTAAAAATACTAATATGAATCATAGGATTAGATTAACTAAGATCACTAACCTGGCCTAATGAAATAAGAACTCGCTATTTTAGTTAGTTTATTCAAAATAATGAACTAGTTCATTATGGAATTGATTGATTTATTTCCAGTCTAATAAAATAAAAAACATTAAAGATTAAAGTTTTTCAGTAAGCAACAAGGGTGGGGTTCTTAAACCTTTCGATGTATTTTAGTACATGTAAATTAAATGTAGAACGACGAAAATAGGCAGAAATAGAAATGTAGGGTCTTTTTGATTCTTTATGTTATAGAGTTCAACCAATTTAATTGCTAGGGCACGGCATATTCTATAGATTTGAATAAGAAAGAGAAATAAAAGTATCAATATCAATCAATACAAATTTTTCTTTCTTACGAATATTGTATGGACTAGAAAAACCATTTTCTTTTTGAAAAAAAAATCATATATCCTCTTCTTCTAGTAATATTTTATGCAATTTTCACATATCTTTCACCTATCTACATTTATATGAAAATAATATTATCTAGAGAATAAAAAGAACAATTCGTTTTGAACAATAGATGTCTTTCACATCCAACTATAATAATGAGTAACCTCTTCATTTTTAAATGGCAGTTCCAAAAAAACGTACTTCTATATCAAAAAAGCGTATTCGTAAAAATATTTGGAAACGGAAGGGATATTGGGCAGCGTTAAAAGCTTTTTCGTTAGGGAAATCTCTTTTGACCGGAAATTCAAAAAGTTTTTTTGTGCGACAAACAAATAAGTAATAAAACGTTGGAATAATCTGAATTGATTTGACTTGAAAAAAAGGTCCATTTCATAATTAAAAATGAACAATTTACATTACCTATTGTTATTATTGTTGGGCTAATCAATATGAAATGGACCTTTCTTTTCTCCTATGATATGTGGAATAAGAATTCTTCTGTTTAATGAATTCTACAACTAATACTTTTTTTGTTTGAAAAAAGAATAAAGACAGGAGGTTTTAACCCTCTTTTAGTATGTTTTTTCATTTCCAAGGTGGGGAGTTTTATTTTCCCCATCGAACTATTTGTTACAATTCCAATAATAAATAAGAAAATTCTTTTTTCTCTCTATATCATATCTATAGAAGAGCAAATAGAAAATCTTTAGCTAAGTTAAAATTAATGAATTGTTGATACTAATTGATTCCATTTTTAAAACTTTTTGTGTAACTTTCGGACTTCTTAATTTCCTTTCTCTAAATTATTAGATAGATCTCCCATATATCTTTCGCTTTCAACCCAATCAAAAAAGCCGTTAGCTTAGTTAGGATATTGTGTAGGAAAAATGTGTCATTTTAAAATAATTCAAACAAAATGGGGTCTATTTTGTAAAAATGCATTTTTTTGAGTTCGATCGCGGTAGAATTATCTAGTTACAAGAGTTCAATCTCAGGAAAGCATAACCTACACGAAAGTCTTAAATTAATTTAATAAACTGACACCCTAAATGAAAATAATGAACCTTCAAATCCCTATTTGAATGAATTTGGATTTATCAGTTTAAATCTTTCCTAAAAAACATTGCATTGAATTTACTCCTCCAATCTCGACGATTGAATATGAATAGGCTATTATGAGTTCGAGCAAGCCGCTATGGTGAAATCGGTAGACACGCTGCTCTTAGGAAGCAGTGCTAAAGCATCTCGGTTCGAGTCCGAGTAGCGGCATGCCATCTTCGAGAAGAGATACAATAGATCATATAATGAATTCAGTTCCCAATTTTAATTTCTTAATTAAGATTAAGGGATTCAAGATTTTTATGATATTTTTAACTTTAGAGCATATATTAACTCATATTTCTTTTTCGATGGTTTCAATTGTAATTACAATTCATTTGATAACCTTATTTTTCGATGAAATAGTAAAACTATATGATT